GATTTTTTTAGAATATTATTTATTTTATTTTCTATTTTTTTATTTTTATAGTATAATATAACGGTATTGATATATTGATATTGATATTCTAATCTACTTGATTGATATTCTAATCTACTTGAATATTGAATACCAGATACTTGAATATTGAATACCAGAAAACTATATGATATGAATATTTATTATTATTAACGCAGATATATCTATCTAATTTATTTATTTTATATCTATATCTATGTCTTCTCCGTTCTTTTATTACCCTCCTGTCCTGTCGTGTTGTCAATTGACAGTATGACTTAGGGGTCAATATAATTTGACCGACCAAATCCTATTTTGGTAAACCATCTTGAATCTACTGCAGAGTGAAGGATCATGGATCCAACGCATAACCCTTTGTGAATGAGAGAGATAAAGATGAGAAAGACCAATGAAATAAAGTTTCAAGGTTATATAGTTTAATGGTAAAGTTTGATTTGATTACCATTAACTAACCCCCAGAATACTTAAGGAGTTTTTCCGTTTGATTTATATACTATGGATCTACTAAAGACGGATCTCGGCCTGAGTTATATTAAGTTAAAGTTAATAAGGTAGCCCTACTAGGCCTTATTACCTATTATGTTTTTCCTATTCTATTTTTATATTACCTCAAGGTTTTTTTCTTATTACCTATGGTATTTGTCTTATTACCCATATTCTAGTGCTTTTTGATTTGGCCGCACTCGGGACCTTTTATTTCTAGTTGATTTATGAAGGCGGCCGTAGGCCCCTATGGTCCAGTGGTTACGACCTCTCTCTTTCACGGAGAAAACGAGGGTTCAAGTCCCTCTGGGGGTGTACCAAGACTCAAGACTATAGGAGTGGTATTTTCTATCAAATGATCCGTAGCCGTATTTGTCAAGTCTGCCTGGTAGACGAAAGGAAGTTTATTATGGAACGTCTAAAAAATTTAGGCGTTGGGTCGATGCCCGAGTGGTTAATGGGGGCGGACTGTAAATTCGTTGACAATATGTCTACGCTGGTTCAAATCCAGCTCGGCCCAATAATTTGCCAATCTACTATCAGACGGTAGAACTCTCTTGTTCTTAAGAAATACCTTACCTGATACAAGAGAATAAAAAAGAATTCAAATTTTCTGCTAGATCTCTTCTTATTTCCCTGGGATTGTAGTTCAATAGGCTAGAGCACCGCCCTGTCAAGGCGGACGTTGCGGGTTCGAGCCCCGTCAGTCCCGACGGATCCAATAAGTACATCAATTCGCCTCTCCATTTTCTGTGAAAGCGGGGACAGAGAGCATAATTGAATCCCGAAGAGGTTTCCTCTCTTTTTTTTTTCAGGATTCTGTCAAAGAAAGAATAAACCCTAAACTAAAATTAAAATAACTAAAATAGTGAAGTTGATAGAATATTCCATCTTTTATCCCGCGCCTCATTTTTCTCATACTTCTTTGTCTTCCAAAGAAAATTGGATCATTAAAATTTAGAACCTAATTCTTCTCTTTTTGGGTTTTTAATGGAAACGGATGGGTGGTTAGATGATACTTCGTTTGACTACATACAAAAAAAGAACAGAAAAGAAGTATAAAAAAGGAATTTTTGCTCGGTCCGGGAATCCAAGATTGGATTCGGTATGGATAAAGGATCTTCGTATGTTATACTATTCAATTCTCGACGACGAATTAATTTAATAGCTCAGATATTGTTATTCATGATATGATATTGATCCGATTCAAGATCGTCGATAGGTAATGCATTCATTGAATTGACAGGTGAAAGATTTATCATCTCTATGGGATTAAATCCCGAGTTATTGTGAAATAAAAAAACGATGAGATTATGGAAGTAAATATTCTTGCATTTATTGCTACTGCACTGTTCATTTTAGTTCCTACTGCCTTTCTACTTATAATTTACGTAAAAACAGTCAGTCAAAACGATTAATTACTTTGAATGAAACTTGACTTCTGAATTCTTATCCATATTTGAAGAAATCAAAAGAAAAGTATTCTATTAAATGAAATCAACGGGCTATAATCGGCGGTATTCTATGAGATCCGAGAGTATGGTAAGAAAGAAATTTTTTTCTTATCATACTCTCTATTAGTGTTATAGTAATGTATAAAATAAAATTGTACTTGACTTTCTAATAAAGTTGGTATACTATATTAGCTTCTATCTTCAATCTATGTAGTTATTAATCCATATATGGAATTGACGTAGGACCCGATTCTATTTCTTTGATACATCTATTTATTTATTATTCCGATGAATCTGAAAAAATCGTTTTACTGTTATAGAATACATTTCTCCACTAGAATCCAAGGGAATTTTGAAATGAGGATCTTTTTATTGAAATTGAAATAATTTTCAATTTCAATAAAAAATGCGTTGCAGAACGATCTATAAAAAATTGATACCGTTGACTAAATTAGGAGTGCTTCTAAAGTCCACTTCTTCCCCATACTACGAGTGAAAGGGAAAATGTAAAGACTACCATTAAAGCAGCCCAAGCGAGACTTACTATATCCATGTGAATTATATCCCTTATCTCTATGATAGAATTATTCCATTATTGCTCACTAATAATAGTAGAATGAATGGTCCAGAGTCAAAAAGGGATTCTGGCCGACCACTATTGATGAACCAGTCAAAAAAATCCATTTCAAAAATTCCTATATGATTTCTAATCGGGAAAGACTAAATACAAGTAAAATATACAATGACACTATAAGGGAATGTTACTAATGGAATGGAACATCTATTCTATCTAGTAATAAAAAAAGAGACCCATTCCTTTTTCTTGCCCTTCAAAGTAAAAAAAATTGCTATCTATTACATACTTTTATTTCCTATTTGATCTAATTCGTACCCTTTCCCGATTGTCTCTCTGAAGGAGTTGGGAGATAGTATATTATACTCTTGACGACGGGTCTAAAAAAAAAAAATAATTTTTTTGCACTTTTTGTTTTCTATAAACTATAAAAAAATCCATCCAATATAATCTTTCTTTGAATTTTAGATTCAAGGATTTCCAAGCTTTTACAAAATCCCCAGAACAGAAGAAGACAGCAGAACAGAATAAGAGATTAAGATTCATTTGTTGATGAGGCGGCACCCGGATTTGAACTGGGGAAAAAGGATTTGCAGTCCCCCGCCTTACCACTCGGCCATGCCGCCAAAACGATACACAATAGGAAAAATTTTTTCTTTTTCGGTTGGATTACTAAACTTTAGTTTATTGTACTTGCATCTTGCATCCCTTTTTTAATCCTTTTTCTAAATCTAAATTTATGTATAAAAATTAGAAAAGTTTTTATCCTTTCTTATTGTATTTAATTTATTTATTGTAATGTATTTGATCTACCCCCTCGATTGATTGTATCGTATCTTCCCGCAATGCCGAAAAACTTCCACTCACCTTTCTATTGAAAAATCAAATGTCTATTTTCGCTTAAAAAGCCGAAATTTATGACAAAAGGGAACCATTAACTATTCGTTGACTGAGAATTCGTGACTTATTCTTGGATTTGAATCTAAAATTTGGTTTCCCTAATGACATAAGAAAATACAAATGGATACATACTTAATTGATTCTTTTGAATCAAAAATCCTTCTCTATTTCTGGATTCTATTATAACAAAAATGATAAGTATATGTAAACCCCAGAAGGGAAATTTTTACACAGATACCAAATTGGCTATTTAGAGTATGTTGCCTATAAACAAAAAAACGGGAATTCATTGGAACAAAAAAAGGCCCGGCTGGGTATTGACCGGGCCAGGCCCAAAAGGCACTTCGAACAAAATAAAAGCAAGAAGGTCTTCTTTATTTATCTTTCTATTCTATTTGGATCTTTCGAGCATCTAAATGGAATTGCTAATTCTATAATAACGATAAAGAATGTAAAAGAAATACTTTATTTAATCCTTACTTGATGTGTAATGTAACATAGTAATTATCTTTTTCAATTGGGAGAGATGGCTGAGTGGACGAAAGCGGCGGATTGCTAATCCGTTGTACGAGTTATTCGTACCGAGGGTTCGAATCCCTCTCTTTCCGTTTCCGTTGATGACTTTCTATTTTTTTCTTTCAATTTTTGCAAACCCCTTTTTATTTTTTTTCCTAATTAAATTAAATATGTGGAATAGCTAAAATAAAATATTAATAAAATTGTAAAATCAAACAAGAAAAACTAAATTTTTATTTTATTCTTCACGTCCAGGATTACGTCCTGGATCATTGGATAGGAATCCAAAAATGAAGAGAGAAACAAAGAATATTACTACTGTGTAAACGAAAAGTTTGAGAGTAAGCATTACACAACCTCCAAGATCATTTTTTGAAAAAGAAAAACGAGAAAAGATAATAGATCCTCCACTTTTATATCACATATCCTATTTTGACACCAAGAAATGAATTATAGAAATAGAAAAGAATGTTCAGAAATTCAAATCAAATGAAGTTGAAATTTGTAATAAGAGTCTTTAATTTAATTACCACAAATCACTTTCATACCCACAATTAGATATTCTAAGGGACCCTAAGCTCATAAGGTATTTCCCCGAAAAAGGATTAAAATGGGGAAAGGAAATAGGGCGAGCCGTATTTCTCGCGACTATCCGAGAGTTTGAATCGAAGGTTCATACTGTCAGACTTATTTGATCTTATCAATTGTTATAATTTTTCTCGAATAAATCATGAATTTTCTAGGATAGTATTAAAGCTCTTATCGAAAACTTACAGCAGCTTGCCAAACAAAGGCTAAAAGAAAAAAGAACAGGGGTATAACTGGCATGACATCTACGATTGGATTCAAAAAAGCATAGGCTTCGGGCAATTTGGCGAAGAAAAGACTAGTCGGATAAAGGGCAGAATTAAGACAGATCAAACTAAAAATATTAAGCATAACAGACTTTTTTTTCGTCGAAATAATTGCATTTTGATTGAGTTAAGGAAAAATGAAGAAAGTAAGGTAAACAAAAAAATCCTTCTTTTTTTTTTTTCTGCTCAATCAAAAATCCTCCAATTCTCAAAGGAGAATAGAAGAAATCATACTTTCATACAATATCTTAATTGAATTATATGTAATGATCAATAAATTCAGTTGAATTCTAGATATACACATGCCAAAATCCTAGCATGAATCTATAATAGATTCTATAAAGATAAAGAAAAAAGAGTTTCTCTAGATAGTTGGACTGGAATTGACGAAGACTAAATACCAATATTATTCTTTATTAGTATTAGTGTCCAATAAAAATAGAAATGGGGCGTAGCCAAGCGGTAAGGCAACGGGTTTTGGTCCCGCTATTCGGAGGTTCGAATCCTTCCGTCCCAGAGGGTATCCATTGTATCCTAATATTTGTTTTTTGTTCAAGGAGGTTCTGTTTCAAGGTCTAATAATATATTGCATAGAATATTATATTATTCTTCCTTCTTTTTTGATTTTGAATGATTCTTTGCGGAAGCATATCTGAGTTTTTCACAAATTGAACTAAATCGAGTTCAAATGATATGCAAAAGTAACTGAACCCCTTTGTGACCCAGATAAAGCTAAGATGGGCCGTAGATCATAGTTGTAGAAAGATTACTTAACCTCATCAGGTTAAAAAAAATATGAAATGAAAATACATATAAAAGAGGAAGCGCTTAACCTATGGGTATGTATTCTTATCCTGTTTCAGTGACAATAGTGTTTCCCTTTTTGTGAAAAAGAATTGGCATCCCTAAAATATTTTATTTAACAATGATATATCTTTTCGATATTTTTTTTATTGTTTGATTTAGCTTATTTGCTTTACATCATTGGCAATTCCATTCGAAAAGAAACAGAGATTTTTCTTTCTTATTTCTTATGATAATGATAATAAAAGGGAGTCTTTACTGTAAAACTTGACTCAAATAATGATGGAGAAGTTGGAAACTTTTTCAATTATCAAGATTTGTAATGATTCCTTATGGGTTGACTCTTTGGGAAGTTGGAAATGGGCCGGTCTATCTTATTGAGTCACTTGAAGAGGCAGAGTAAAATATAATTTATTTTTCGTGTGATTTCTGTTAGTTATGTTATTTCTATATCTATTTAGTTTAGATTTCTAGATATTTCTGTTAGATATTTTTTTGAAATAGATATTTATAAAAAAACGTTCCATTCATACAAAAAGCTGGGGTCTTGCTAATATTTCTTCAGAAAAATAATCTATGTAGATAAGAAAAAATATAAATTACTTTGTCTCTGTACCGACTGAACCAATGACTATTCATGATTCCATAATTGAATCAATTCCGTACTGGTTCCAAATTAGAGGAATGTTATGGTAAAACTTCGTTTAAAACGATGCGGTAGAAAGCAACGTGCGACTTGAAGGACACGATCCGGTGTGGATTCTTTTTCTTATATCCACCATTTTATATAGGAATGAAGGTGCTCTTGGCTCGACGTCATTTGTTCTATTCTACTAGAGCCCTTCTTTTTTTTTATTGGGTTGTAATGTAAATAGTTCATGATGGAGCTCGAGTAGAAAGTATTGATTAATTTCTCAGGGGCAACGATCTAGGGTTAATGCCAATTCATAAATTGGAACAACTTCGTAAGTATATCTTCGATATCTTCGATATAGAAATCGAAAGGATCCGATTCGAGCAATTTTTCAATTCAAAAAATTTGTTGGAACGGCTAAAACTTTTTCGATACGCAGTGTATCGCGCACGAATCAACCGTCGGTATGATTCTTTGATAGAAAGAAATCGCAAAAGGGGTATGTTGCTACCATTTTGAAAGGATTAAGAAGCACCGAAGTAATGTCTAAACCCAATGATTTAAAACAAAGATAAAGGATCCCAGAACAAGGAAACACCACTTCAATTGTCTCACGGATCCGAATAACGAATCAAAATAGATTTTAAATGAGACAAAAAGGGTGGGTTAAAGACCACTCAAAAAAATATATATATTAAATTAAAGATAAAGATTTTTCTTTAAGATATTTGAGATATTATATTATTGAACTTGAGTTATGAGTACAAATGATTTTTTCTTCTTCAGGAAGTAAGCTAAATAAAAATGAGTGAAATTGAAATTATAGAATTTATTAATTTATTTTACGGATTCCTTTCCTATTTATTCTAATCAAATTTTATCCATAGATAAAACTTCGAATCATTTTTTCTCGAGCCGTACGAGGAGAAAACTTCCTATACGGTTCTAGGGGGGGGTTCTTTTTCATCTACATCTATCCCGATGAGCCGTCTATCGAATCGTTGCAATTGATGTTCGATCTCGAAGAGAAGGAAGAGATCTTCGGAAAGTGGGTTTTTATGATCCGATCAAGAATCAAACTTATTTAAACGTTCCCGCTATTCTCTATTTCCTTGAAAAAGGCGCTCAGCCTACAGGAACTGTTCAGGATATTTTAAAAAAGGCAGAGGTTTTTAAGGAACTTTGCCCTAATCAAACAAAATTAAATTAAGGAAATAAAAACTAAGGGTAGGATAGTGATTTCTATATCATTTTGGATATCTTTTCTATACTATGTTTTTTTATTTCCTTTCTTGGTCTATTCGTATCTATTTCTCATTGCTTTTATAGAATCCTTTTCTATAGAATATTTTTCTAAGGAAACCGTATTTGATTGATCCTCAAAAAATAGAAAATTATGGCATTACCTGTAATTGGGTGGTTTTCATTTGAACTCTAATACCAAGTAACAAACAAGGAATAGAAGTTCTTTATTCTATATGGATTCAATTTTTTTATATTATTCTCCATCTAATCTAAAAACTCAAAATTTAGTATATAAATATAGGTATATGCAGTGCCAATCCAACACAAGTCTTTTTTTTTTTACTATTCTTCAATTTAAGTTTTTGTATTTTTTCATCGTATTCTTTTCTTAACCTTTATGTTGACAACGTTGTATCGAACAAATATAATTCATCGTGATAAGCAGATCTATTTATTTCCATCCCATAGGTTTTCTTTTTTATTTTGACTTGTTGATTCAAATGATGGGTTCGTTGGATTAGCTTTGATACCCGGATTTTTGATTGAAAAAGGGGATAACATAGAAATAGGGGATGTTCTACCATTTTTACATTTATTTATTTTTTTGGTCGGGCAATTTTTTATTTTTTCATCTGATTCTGATTTAGTCATTTTTATGTTCCAAATAGATCTGATTTAGTCATTTTTATGTTCCAAATAGAGTAGAAAAATTTAATAGAGTAGAAATTTTTTTTAGATTTTTTATTTCGTAGAGTAATGCTTTAATTTAATAATTTTGTTTTATTCTGATTGTATCTACATACCCTTTTATATTTGGGTTGCTAACTCAATGGTAGAGTACTCGGCTTTTAAGTGCGGCTAGGATCTTTTACACATTTAGATGAAGCGAGGGATTCGTCCATACTATCGGTAAAGTTTGGAAGACCGCGACTGATCCTGAAAGGGAATGAATGGAAAAAATAGCATGTCGTATCAATTAAGAGTTCTGAGAATATTTTATTCTTTCTGGCTCGGTACAAAGCCTTCTTTAAATTATTGAAAGGGAGCAAACCGAAGTCAATTTCAAGTTGGGTCGAATTAATAAATGGATAGGGCCCCACGGCTTCAATTAATTTCATTTTTATTATAGGGAAAGAAAAAGCAACGAGCTTTCATTCTGAATTTGAATGATTACCCGATCTAATTAGACGTTAAAAAAATATTAGTGCCCAATACGGGAAGGCTTTCTCCCAGGAAAAAATATTCTTGATTTTTTAATGAATCCTAAATATTACCACTCTCCATTCTATAATGGAATAATGGAGATGTATGTGTATAAGAAACAGTATATTGATAAATCAATTTCCAAAATCAAAAGAGCGATTGGGTTGAAAAAAGTAAAGGATTTCTAATCATCTTGTCATCCTATAAGGAAAACGAACATAAAAACTTAAAATGAAATGGAAAAAGAGATGATAGAGAATCTGTTGATAAGTTTCTCTGGATCCGAGGTATCTATTCGGTTTGTACTATAATACCTTGTTTTGACTGTATCGCACTATGTATCATTTATAACCCCCAAAATCCTCTACCTTTCATTTAAATAGAATATCAAATGGATAAATTCCAAAGCTATTTAGGGCTAGATAGATCTCAACAACACTACTTCTTATATCCACTTATCTTTCAGGAGTATATTTATGTACTTGCTCATGATCATGGTTTAAATGGATCAATTTTGTTGGAAAATGCAGGTTATGACAATAAATCCAGCTTACTTATTGTGAAACGTTTAATCATTCGAATGTATGAACAGAATCATTTGATTCTTTCTGTTAATGACTCTAAACAGACTCCTTTTTTGGGGCAGACCAATCATTTTTATTCGCAAATAATGTCAGAGGTTTCTTCAATCATTATGGAAATTCCATTGTCTCTGCGATTAATATCTTCCCTAGAAAGGAAAGGGGTAGTTCAATCCGAAAATTTACGATCAATTCATTCAATATTTTCTTTTTTAGAGGACAACTTTTCACATTTAAATTATGTATTAGATATACTAATACCTTACCCAGCCCATCTGGAAATATTAGTTCAGGCTCTTCGCTATTGGATAAAAGATGCTTCCTCTTTGCATTTATTAAGATTCTTTCTCCATCAGTGTCATAATTGGGATAGTCTTATTACTTCAAATTCAAAGAAAGCCAGTTCTTCTTTTTCAAAATCAAAAAGAAATCAGAGATTATTCTTCTTCCTATATACTTTTCATGTATGTGAATATGAATCCGGCTTCCTCTTTCTCCGTAACCAATCTTCTCACTTACGATCAACATCTTCTGGAGCCCTTATTGAACGAATTTATTTCTATGGAAAAAGGGAGCACTTTCCCAGGGCTTTTCAAGCAAATTTATGGTTGTTCAAAGATCCTTTCATGCATTATGTTAGGTATCAAGGAAAATCAATTCTTGCTTTAAAAGGGACGTTTCTTCTGATGAATAAATGGAAATATTACTTTGTC